TGCGGTTCTTTCTTTCCGATCGATATACAAGGCAGGCTGGGTTGGACGGTACGGTTCTTCTTTCCGTTCCTACAGCCGTGGCAAGAGAGGTTGATTATCCAATAGCAGGTGCTACTGGGGTTGGGGACCCACTCTTTCTTCCAAATGAGATGGGGACAGCGGATACTACTAGGGATGGGAAAGCGGCTCCTGCGGTTTTTGACCCTAGTTAGGGGTAGTCTTTCCACCGGTGACTTAGGTTGGAAACTACTATTGATCGTTGAACTGGGGCTTAAAAAGAGTAAGCGCTGTGTTCCCTTGGAATTCCATAAACCAATGAATAAGGGGTTTATGGGAATGAAGCGGTATTGCCAGTCGAAATTCACTTCTGAGACTCAGATGAGAAATGAAGATTTGGTTACTTTGGGGGACGAAAAAGACAAATTTGGAAAAAAATTCCTATCTAAGTAAGGGCCTTTGACAGAAAAGTGAAACCCAGACCATTGGGGATATTGTTATGAAAGTTTCTGATCACATTCGAGCGAACATGTCCGGTTCAAACAAAGCTCCATATTATGAAGATGAATTGGCTCTGCTTTTTTGAAACTGCTTACTACAGATTTATACTATTGAATGGAAAATGGTTAAATATAACAGTTAGCTCTCGATTGACTATTGAAAAGGATGAGTGTTTTGTTCTGATTTAGCTTTTTTCTGAGATGTATATATCTTTCTTGTTAGTTGTTGAATTTTGATTCTTTGCCCTGAAAAATTCATGCTTTATGTCTTTAGCAATTCAAATACTTGTTCCGTTCCATACTAACAAAAAAAAAGGAGAGAAGCACTCTGCCAAACACATGGCAAGAGAGAAATTTCAGGAGAGTTTTGCAGAAGATGAAGCATCATTTGTGAACTGCAGCTGACTTGAGTACTCTGTTGAGAACTTCTTGAAGCCGAATTGATGAAGATCCTCCAAAGCTTTGACAAATTTCTTCTCTTCATCGATCGTTTGTCTCATTGGCTCTTCTCCTTCAGCTTGCCCTCGTCAGTACCCAATTGCTGCTTCATTTCCTCTTTAAACTGTAAAAGTTCTTTATTTCCTACTCATTTTATCTCTAATTTTTCTCTTTGTAGCAGTGGCTTTTCTTTTTCTTAGTGTGTCCTCCAACTTAGTCATGTCTTTGATTTCGTCTTTCTCCTTCGGATCCTCGAGTTCTCTTAGCTCCTCAGCCTCCTTGCCAGCCTTTATTCAGATATCGAATGTGTTCTTCTCAGCCCTCCTAAAGTTGCTGAATACTTCAAGAAAAGAAAGGGAGTAATCAATGAGCAGTCAAACCCAAGATAAGTCAAATGTCTAGCCTCCCTCTTCCAATATCTCAGTCTTGACAAGCCGGCATCCTTCACATGAGTAAGAGAGCTTATCAGATAGACAAACTCCTTGAAAGACCGCCGGAGAATTGGATTTCTTCTGGCTTCTTATACTTCTCTTGAGAAAAGGCAGGATCCTGAGGGAGCAAACTGAAGAAAAAGGGATACTCATCGTACATGATCTGATATGATACTCAGGATTCTGTGCTAAAGGTCTGGGGGCTGTTAAAGAAGTCTCGTTGCTATCTCTGGGTTGACATAGTCTCTCCTCACGACGGTCTGCTAATAGACCTCGTTGAATCAATTTCTGAAGTGTCGCAGCCTTTCCTTTGAGATTGCCAATCAATGCACTGACATCAAAGATAAGAGATGAGGTATTGTCGCCCAACCCCCATAATCTCCACTGCGTTTACAGCCTGATCTCTATCTTCAGAAGGAATTTCGCTCACAGCCAGCCGAGCAGAAGTCTCAGGTTCAGTACCCTTCGTGTTTGGAATGTCTGGAATAGAAGATACCTCACGACCAGACGCTGGTGATTTGTCTTTGTGCTGAGATGCGGTCTCTACAACAGTTCCATGTTCTGACATCTCCACATCAGCAGTTGTTGCTAGTTTGGAAGGAGTAACTGTTACCTCTGGTGTGTTGTTCAATAGAGATAAAGGCTGGAAATCCCTTTCTGGACTCTTTTCTGAAGCAGTTACTTGTGAGGAGACCTTTATCCCCAAAGGAGCAGGTAAAGATGAGAAGAAGAGAAAGAATGAACAGAAGAGATGATTGTGAAGACTTTTTTTAGAGTTCAATAGCTGGGAATAAGGCTTACCGAACGTCAGTCCAATACCATGATTTCAGAGGAGTCTCTACTTTCGGAATTGGCCTGACCCTTGATGGTCCTACGAAGCTTGTCTCACGCCCCAACGTAGCTAGGGTTTGTGTAGAAGTCGGTCTTCTCAAGGAAAACCTCCCAAATCATCTTTGGATTGGATCTACTGTGTATGGATCACTAGCAATAAATCGTTTCTTTTTGAATACCTAAGTTCTGCAGACATTCTATTATCACTTTCTAAACCGGGCCGGAAGATATAACCGTAACGTATCAGGGTAGTACGCCTTGTTCCGTTGTTATTGTACAAAAGGATAAAGATTTTTAGAAATATAAAAGAAAAGAGAGGCATTCCTTGAATGTTTTGGTGCCGCTAGCATCAATAGAGTAACGGGTTTTAGAGCAAGGTCACCCACTAGGCATCTCGCTCGGAAAGAATTCCCCAACGGAATTTGTCTCTGGGAGGAACCTTACTTCAACCTCCCGCCCACCTATGCCACAACAAGAATAAGTGGGAGTGTATTTTGATGAGACTAAATGGTCGAACCCTGAAATGCTAATGATTGATCAAGTCGATAATGGCCTAAAGCCAGTTAGACCACGAATGAGTCTGCTTCCCCTCATTGATTGGGCCTATTGATCTCGCTATCATTGAATCAGTCATTCATGCGATGATGCAATTGAATTAGCGATTGCTGCTACTCGGTCTTGATCTGCTACGGGGGAAACTGTACATGGGACTGGTAATTCAAAACAAAACCTTATGCTAGCTCTGCTTCTGCTTCCGCAGGGCAAACTGCCGAATCCTTTGTCCGGGTTCGTCCGGAACTAGTGCTGTTCGACCTGCCTTTCCAATATCAGTGGTCCTTAGGCCTAAGCCTTACTCGGCGGGGTCTTCCCCTGCCCGCAGGCCCTCGTGCGTCGGCCCCGGGTCAAAGGCATCTCGAACGAAGCTGCTCCGCATATGCGATCATCACACCTCCATGTACCTACGGATGAGGGCGTAAACGCCTACCGTACAATCATGTGGGAAGTGCATCCTGCACACCAGATTCTCAGTAGCGTACGCCACACCCCCTAGATATACACCCATTGAAATGTTTATTGTCTGACAATCTTAAAGCAAGCGCAAGGCCCCATGCAACTCCCTACTTGGTCGATCGATACGCACAGAAGGAGAGCTTGTCCCCATCCAGAAAACGCGTATGTTAAGTAGGTCAATCGATCATTCAGACAGCCGGGCCGTATTAGCAAGCGTGACGTGCCGGACTGACCCATAACTAGTTTCTTTCCCGGCAACAGAACATGCACAAAGAATACCAGTGGTTTCAGTAGCACCGGGAAGAAAAATTCATAAAATCAAAAGATTTGATCGATGTCGGTTGAAGAATCTGTTGATCTACCGGCATCGAAGGAGGAGGCGAAGTCGGAAACAGGAGGTTTTTTCACTTTAGTATGGACAGGAAAGACGGGAGCAAGGCTAGGACCAGAGCCCATGGATTGGGTTTACGGGGTTTATCATACCCCAGTCCCCGGTGGCTGACCCACTAACATCATGAGCAGGGATAGAGGCATTTGAACCATAGCTTCCAGCAGTTCGATACCTAGTTTCGATAGCTGACGTGGGTGAACCATATCGTTGATCCTGCGGGAATCCGAAGGCATAGCCGGATCCAACCAAGGGAGAGGCACCATAAGAAGCAGAGGTTCGGGCTCGCTCAGGTATCAATAGCAGCCAGTTAGTTGAACCAATGCCAGTTGACCTTTGAAAGCAAGTGCATTTGAACTTGTTTACCTAAATAGCGAGCGCGTAATCTGAATCGTAGCAAGCTCCATCACTGCTGCCTGATGAAGGAACATCGTGAATAGGGTCTGAAACCAGAACCCTTTTTTTTCCTGCTTGTGCCCCCTGCCGCTGATCGAACTCGAACAGGATATGGAACGAATTCTCTTACCGGGTCTTTGCCCTGCTATGGGTGAGACTCCGTCCACGGGCTTGATTCACCGATAGGAAGGAAATGTACCAACTCCTCCCTCGGTGAGCATTGGCAGGAGTCGGGTTCCCAGCCCCCGTGTAGGGGCCGTTTTCAAAGCCTTGCTCTTTCTCTTTACTTGAATCTGAATACCTAACCTGACCGGTGCAGTTTAGAACCGTAGGCCTAACGACAAGTCCTCGGGGAGGACTTTGAGTGGAGCTACTGTTCAAGGGACGGTCTATGTGGTCGGTTAAAAATCACTCCTTTATCTCGCCCTGTGAAGTCGACGCCTTTACGTCTATAGGGGGCGTAACTTGACAGCCCGGTGAAGCAATTCTTTTACTAAAATTGTTCACTTTGTTGATCCACCGGCGTCTAAGGCAGAGGTATAGGTGGGAGCAGGAGCAAGGGAGGAGCAAAGCCGGGTTCGTGAACACGAGATCCAGTTCGTGAGCGAGATGGAGAAGATGAGAGCACAACTGGCTGAGAAAGATCGCCAGATCGCCGAACCTTCCACCAGTTCAACCATAAGCAATTTGAATAGCTGATCAATGCCTTACAGGCTAACAATGCTGCGCCGCCGCCGCAACCAGGGCCAGTGTCACCATCAATACATCAAGAACCAATGCATGCGGGATCGGCTATCCCTCAACCTGTGTACCGACTACTGAAGAAGGTGGACAGTTGACAACGCAGGTGATCCATCAGATGATTATGGAGCGTCTGCGCACATGCCAAGTGCCGGGGGCACATGTTACGGCGGCGTACGTCAAACCTTACCCTCAGTACCATGAAGAGGTGCAATACCCAGCGGGCTACGTACGCCCTAAATTAGAAAAAAGTTTAATGGGACAGGAGACCGTCATCAGCATTTGGCCTACTTCATTGCCTTGTGCGGAGACTCTGCTAGAAGTGGATCACTTCTCCTCCGGCAATTCGTGACCAGCTTAGATGGTCCGGCCTTTCAGTGGTATTCCCGTTTAGAGCCCAACTCCATTCCCGACTGGCCCACTATGGAGAGGGAGTTCTTATTAAGGTTTTATGATACCCAACGGTCGGTTAGCATCGCGGAGCTGACCTAGACCAAACTGGAACCGAGGGAGAGCGGGGCTCTTGCTTCAGACGAGCGTAGGCGGGCCAGGTGGTCCTCCGGGGAGCTTCCTTCACCAAAAGAGGGCTGCTTTCGTGCCAATTTAGCACACAACCGACTCCTAAATGCAATTCCCTGGTCGGGATGACCGCCGGAATGGAGGGTGTAGATGGGGTTAATGGTTTGACGCCTAGGTGTGGATGTAAATCGTGACAACCCGAGCCATGGAACCATCGGTGCATAAAGGAAGGCTTGTTTGGAACGGTAGGACCAGACCGAAAGACACATCTAAGCTAAGCGTAGAGGGCTGCAGAAGAGAGAAGAGCGAAGCCATACGACCCTCTCGCTAACTCAGCTTTCTTGCTTCTCCTCTGCTCCGATTTTTGTAATATACCATCTCTGACGACCCATATACCTTCTTTCGCACACCGCTTTTTTGATCCTTGGGATCAAGTTAAGGTAGCTCTAGAGCTACACAGAAGCCGAAAGGGAAGGAAAGAGATGCTTACGCTATGCGTGGTCAGAGGGCTATTCTTCTATTGATTCGGCGGGTGATTCGGCGAATGAAAGAGCTAGTTCTGCAGCTAAGTCTACTCGGCTTATCACCATCACCTGGTTGCTTTTTCTTTTTTATCCCCAGCCAGGCACCTTCCCAGCGGGTCAAGGTGCTCCAAGGCTTCATGTACAGGGGGACAATAACTTCGATTAGCTGGTTACTTTCTATACCTTGCCTACTCGCTTGGAGCCATCCCCTTTGCTTTGTCTGTCATCCTCTCTCAGGCCCAAAAGAAAAGAGATCTCTCCTTTTTCGCCTTAATTATTCGTGCTGATCCTATTCGCCTCTGTGGGCCCAACACAACAAAGGCCCTATGCCCGCTCATCTTCCATTGTGTTGCGATTGATTCCGTCCTATCGGGCAAAAAGCTTATTCAGGCCCTTCCTCGGCTAACTATTCGCCTTTTGGTTAACGGGGTTTGGGTGCATCCAACATGCTGAAGTTTTAGACTTTGCAAACCTCGATAACCACCCTCCCCTCTTTGAATGATTTTCTTCACTCTTTAGAAAAGACTCCCACTCCTAAACACGGAATAATAAGACGAGTGAAATTCCACGCGGGAAGCCCCACTTACTGATCTCAACTTGGCGGTTCAGACCTGTTCCCTGCTCTACTTCTGCAAAAGATCCTGCGGAAAACCACTTAGCTTTCTCTTCTCCAAGTTGCTCCTATATATGGCTGAGTCTGCTGCTTCAAGCTCGGATATTTAGAAGTCCGTTAAGGGATCAGGATTTGCTGGTTCGAGATGAGAAACTGAAACTGAACCTTGTGGTCCAGTTAGTTAGTCCTGAAAAAACGGATGCAAATGCTTTTGGATGGTCAGTTTAGGCGTCTCCGAAAGTGGCTGCGGGATCAAGGCCTGTGAGAGCTTTTGGAAGAAAGAAAGAGGTCAAGAGGAAATAACTGCTGGATGCACTGTTTCGGCGCCTGCTTCGTTCAGTTCTGATACGGATGTGTTTGAAACGGAAGACTTGGCCTGTGGCTCAGGAGAAAGAACCAGATTCTCTGTTTCGGTGGGCAATTCCACGGCTGACTCCTATTCCGGATATATGCTTTCAGTTCCGCACCAAATCGTAGCAAAGCGCGGATGCAGTAGCCTTTTTTGAAACCGTTAGCTACGAGACCTGTCAAGTTCCGCTTCCCCACCACCTACCTTCCCCCAACGAGCTCTTTGTTTGTTAATCGAGGGCTTAACTTCCGATTTAGCTATTTCACTTCCCTGCTCTGGTTCAAAACTAGCTAGGCATCTTCCTCAGTCTCGTTAACCGATTCACTTTCACTCACCGTCTCGTTACCACGCTAGCTTGAATAGCCAGGCATTTACCTTGGAATGGCGGACTGAAGACCAAACCTTCAAACCATTACAAAGGGGCTCCCCTGTTTGCTTTCGCTTAGCTTTATCTTATAAGCGGATAATTCATAAAACCTTGCTTATCCTTCTGATGAGCAAGCTTTCGTCTAACTAAGTTAGACTGCCTCTTACGAGCGGGTAACCTACCTTCTAAACCATGCCCCACTAGACTTTCTTCTGAGCCAGTTTAACCCTTTAGTGGTTACCCTTTACTTTAGTTACTTCTAAAAAATCCTAACCCCATGGATCTATTTTATTAGCGGTTATAGTAAGAGTAAGGATGGAATAAGTAGAAAGATTACTCTTTCAGTTGTTGATTAAAGTGAGCCTGAACGCACTTCATAAGTCTTGGTTGCCTGTTGCTGTTTCAGCCTATTCCCCATAAGAGAACCATATCCCGAGCCTTGCTTATACAGTTTAATTACCCCCGACCTAGATACAAGCGCGTTGAGCTTTTCAGTACATTCCGAAAAAAAAAAAAAAAGCGACAAACGGGGGTAAAAAATAGCTTTTAACGCGCGTTTAGCAAGGACCACAAACACAAATTGCTTATCGTTAAGAGAAAGGAAAGAAAGAAGTTCCTAATGACAACTGATATGTTGAAGCAGGGCGGGACAGGAAGGAGCCTCTGAACAACCTGATGAACCGCCTTAAGTGTGCTTTTCTGGCGTCTTTGAGTTTCTGTTATGAGCCAACCTTTTTTGATCCTAGTTCATAGTAGGGCAAAGAGTCCTATGCCCTCTATTCTGATGATATGGATTCGACTTGTCGGGTGATTATGGAAAAGTGAGTTGTCCCTCTTCGGAGTCAAATTCTGGTTTGGGTGCAGATGATACTGAGACATCGCCTGATGCTGAGGGATCAGGATATTTTGTTTCAAGAGAAAGAGACCCTGGATCTTTTGGTTCGGGAAAAGCTGCTTCACGCTCTTGCCTCGGTTGCTTCGCAAGCTTGCTTGTCAGCTTGCTTTGCTCTAAGTTGACCTCTTACCGGAAAAAACCTCGACCTATTCTGACTTTTGAAAGGATATTTTTCCCATGCCTTACGGGGCCCCCGTGGATTTGTTTTACTAAATATTGTCTATGCCTACTTTGTTGATCGTTGTAGAAAGAGCAAAATATGGAATGATTGAGGTTGGGAAAACCCTGCCGAGAATCGAGAGATGGGAGGTCACCGAAGCTACCACCACCAGACTAGCACTAGAGAAAGGGCTCTCTCAAGATCCTTAAAAATACAGATACAGATTAGGGCATCGGTCGGGTCCAGAACAGGAGACGAAGGTTTCCCACTCTGTTGATGAATCTGTTCTACAACCATCTTCTATTCATATTCTTTGGCTGTGGCTTAAGGGTATGCTTCAACAGATGAATCCGCGAACCCGGATGCTTTATCCAATCCCGTTCTTTCTGATGAATCTCTTCTGGCTATGCCCTTTCTTCTGACTTAGAAAGCAAGTTCACTCCATCCATAAAAGTTCGATGCGTAAAACCCTTTCTCTTACGTAAAAATCAGAATTGGACCCTGAGAGAACTCAGTGCAGAGAATGAATCTCAGTTCGATGGTGATGTATGGAATGCTCGGGCATTGATTGAGAAGGAAAGGCCACTTTTTGAGGCGCATCAGTTCTATTAGCATTAGCCGCTGATCCCACAATGGAATGGACTCGGCGATTCAATCTCTTTCGTGAAAGAGTTGTTCGATTACCAGTGCAACCCTTATATCTCCGATCAAGGAGCCGCAGATCAATCACTCGTTCTCTCTTGTGAGCTTGACCGTTTTACCATCTATCTTTCCAATGGAGGCCAAGGGAGCACTTAGGGCCTTCCTTCCCTTCCCCGCCCACCATCCTTAATCTCTCACTTGAATCGATCAAGATCCGCCGTCACATCGGAGGGTGAACGGCTAGCCAAAGCCTATCGTTTGGAGAAAGATCGTGGGGGAGCGGTTGAAAGCCTTACCCATACCTTGCACATGAAAAAAGCTAGCTTCAAAAGCTCTCTCTAGCTGTCTACCTTAACCCATGGGTCATATTCCCCATCTGCTCTTCGCGATTCTGGCTCCGGTACTGTGCCTCTCCTTGTAAAAAAAGCACTCAGCTCACTCAGGCCTTTGGAGATCCTTCGCTTTCGAGGCAGCTGGGATCAAGGTTTTGTGGCGGTACCATCTGGACTTTAACATTGGGTGGAATCTCTCGTACGATATGTCCGGTGGTATGAGGAAGCCTGTTGTGACTTCACTTTACCTTTGGAACAACTATTATATCCACCTGCGGTTTGTCTACGTCCTGATCGGAAAGACCTGTTAAGTAAGTTTCACTTATAGGGTCTGATGCTCAGATGTTATAATCCGTCAGCGTCGCTGTCCGCTACCTTTAATGGGCAGCGCTGTGCGATTGAATGTTTAAGTTGAAGTTGTGCAATCTCGTTAAGGGCCAACTCTTGGTTGGAGTTGGTTTAACGGACCGAAAAGAAAGAAATTTCGTAAGTAATTCAAATTAGGTCGTACCTTTTTCTATTTATAGGTTTTCACATCAGGAAAACCCGAACAAGGACTCCCTCTGACTAGTGCATTACAACAAGAAGAACTGCAAGGCCAAGGCAATCATTGATATGCCACCACCCTACTACTCGAAAGCCGACCTCTTCTTCTTTTCAATCTCCTGATCCCCCCTGCCTCTAACGCCTTTACCAGGGAAGGATAACCTTAGTAATAGGCCGGAACCAGATGTACTAGGCTCGGAAGCTCCTGTTACTTCTCTCCCCATCTCAGGTCCCATCCATGGAACCAATGCTTGAAAGCGGGTGTACAAAAATAGGAAAAGGCCGATTCCATTCATCCAAGGCTTGGCCATCTCACTTCCATCCGACAAACTATCGAGTGTTCCCCCTCCGAATAAGCAGGCAAGTACCGTCGCAGATCACCCCCAATCCCTACCTCTGAGGAATAGAATCCAACTTCGTCTCAATCAATCGATTTCATCCACTGCCAAGGCATCTCATTCAAGTTCTTATTCTGCTTTCCATCCCGGCCCCGAGGCAAGCGAATGAGCAAGCAAACGAAGGAACTAAGCCCGAACTAGCGATCTCTTGAGTCCAGTCCTTTGGTCGCCACCAACCTCACTCGAACTAACCTGCATCTTTCTTTGTCTCCATTCGAGGGCGAATACCAACTAAATCGATTTTTTGCTCCTGCGCCAGCCAGCTAACCATCATCTTTGTCTCCCGATCCCTCCCTCTTCTCCTGATGACGGAAATGACTCCACTAGTCCACCAGAGGCGATGATCCAAATCGTGTATAGTATAAAAGGGCCTTCAACCGATGATCCCAGGCACCATCCATCTCTTTCTTCTCCTGGCAAAAGCAGATATTTCTATGCATTCCTCTGCCAAGTCCAGTTCCTCTCTTTCTCTCGATTCCATCGGCCAGATCTGGTCTCTATTCCAATTCAAGCTCATCCATTCCTCCAAGAGCTATCCGTCTATTCGAAGGAATGAAAGCTCAACCGGAACTGCAAACAAAGGCTAGATTCAAGTCCTTTGGTTGCCATCCACCACCAGTGGGAGAGGCAGAACAATGAATCAATTTGCTAGATCCAATGCTTTCTCGGGCGATCCCATTTCCACCTATCGAAGCCCAACCAAGTGAGGCCCTTCCACCGGATCCGTTCAAAGCTTTCCTTCGGGTCAAACGAACAAGCGACTCTCGTTCCAATGATTCACCCGGTACTCTCCACCAGTTGTGGATCCGAAGCCAGCCCACCTCATGTTCCCATCCATGGATCCAAGCCTTAAACTACTCATTCATCTGGCTACCAATCAAAGGGAAGGCGCTTTTTTCCCTCCACCATCTTCTTTTCCTGATCCCTCCCCTGCGGTGCCATCAATGAGAATCGAACCAACCACAGCCCCACTACTTTTTATTCCAAGGTTTGGCACCCTGTTGACATTTCTTTCTCGCTGAGTAAGAATTTTCTTTCCCGCTCCGGTACTCAAAAGTCTGATTTTCGGAGAAGGGTGGTCGTAGATCAGAAGGAATCCGCTTCTAAGGCTGTCTTTAACAAGAGTCCTCGCTCCTCTTTGCTTTCTTTCCTCTTCACTTCGCTAGCATTCCTCTTTGCTTCCTTGCTAGTACTAGACTTTGATAAAGGAAGGGAATGCTACCAGACTGATACAGGGGAGTAGAACTATTTAAAGGAAGGGATTCGTGGACGGATTGGACAGCTACCGATTAGACCGATTGAAGAGTTACAGGACAAAAGGAAGAGCTAACAAGGGCTGGGGGAGGTCCCCCCAAGCCCCCTTTAGGCGCACCGTTTGCCTGATACAGGACAGATGCGACCGTTACAAGAGCAGTAATAAAGAAAAGGAATAGACTGATAAAGACAGGAGACCGAAAACAGCAGATTTGACTATCATCGTAGATAATCGTAGAACGTTCACGAGGAGCATCTCAGGAACCCGGGGGCTAGGATACTTAAAAAGAGTTTGAAAAGCATTAACCCGGGGTTAAAGCCAATAAACGGATGCATGTTAATTGATCTATGCTGAGCCTCCTCAGGGATCTATTTTAAGTCATGAAGTCCAGAAAAAAGAAAACAGGATTTCAACAACGATCGATTAAACCGATTGGATTGGACAGCAAAGACCGTAGGCCTCAAAAAAAGGCCTATTTTCGATCGTTTTTCCAGCCCCTCCTACATATGGATAGGTCCAATATATTAGAAAGTCATTGCCCATGGATAAAGACCCTTTCGACATAAAAAAAAGATTACTGTAATAGTGGATTCGGAATTGTAACCTACCATTGCTCTATCTCCGATAGCATGCAGCCGAAAATGGAGACAGAGATATAGAAAGTGTGCAGCGAGGGATCTTTATAGGTAGCCAGTCTTTACTTAACTCGACCCAAGCAATGCCCAAAAAGTCCCATGTCTTTCTTGGTCCAACCTGCGATTTCCGTCTTCCTGAATTGGGATAGTAAGAGTCAGTCTCTCTTTTTTTTGGGGGGAGCAGAGCAGTCAAAGAATGAAGCAAAGCAAATGATTGTTCTAGAATGGTTATTCCTCACAATTGCTCCTTGTGATGCAGCGGAACCGTGGCAATTAGGATCTCAAGACGCAGCAACACCTATGATGCAAGGAATAATAGACTTACATCACGATATCTTTTTCTTCCTCATTCTGATTTTGGTTTTCGTATTATGGATCTTGGTTCGTGCTTTATGGCATTTCCACTATAAAAAAAATCCAATCCCGCAAAGGATTGTTCATGGAACTACTATCGAGATTCTTCGGACCATCTTTCCTAGTATCATCCCGATGTTCATTGCTATACCATCATTTGCTCTGTTATACTCAATGG